GGAGTTCATTCTCCGGGCAACTCCGTTTAACCGGTGGATTCCTTCCAACTCACTTCTTTTATGATCTCATTGGAAATCATATAAAGACAATTCCTATTTGATATAGCTATTTGTGCAAGTATTTTACGATTAAGAAGCAACTGTCTCTTGTACAGATCATTTATTAATCTACTATAACTATAGCATACCCCCCTTTCACGAATTGCTGCATTTATTCGAGTGATCCACAAACGACGAAAATTTATTTTTTGCCTATCCCTATCCCGATGAGCCGAAACCAAAGCTCTTATTTTTTGTTGAGTAATAGTTCGAGTAAGTCTTGAATGAGCCCCCCGAAAGCTTGATGCAAATAAACGAATTTTTGTTCTACGTCTCCGAGCGATATATCCCCGTCTAATTCTGGTCATTGAATAAATGAAACTTTAACGAATAACTAATAGATTTCCTTTCTTTCAGTTATTCTTTTGCCCCTTTCCTAGTATATTAATAACAAAACGGATTTTTCCAATGTATAAACTAAAAATTCCAATGGCTTTGGCTACTATAACCTTCCCAACCACGATTTTTTATTTTTTCTAGGCATTTCACCTCGAAATACGAAATTGTACTTAAAAAATAGCAATGATAAAGAAATAGTGGATTCCATCGTTTCTATGGTTACTTCTTAAACGGTGAGGTCTTCTCTATACACCGGAGCCTTTACTTCATTTAATCAATGTTATTGCTAACTTGTATAGTTCACATTCTTCGGCTCTACCCATGAATTATCCAGTAATAGGTCTTTCACAACGAGCTCTACCTATACAGTAACGGTATTTAATTATGAAAGTTGGCTGGGTAGCTGACCCTGTTAGTCCGTTCTTGCAAGAGGCGTCTAGGTTAACTAAGATTTCCTCCGCTTAATGGATAACCATTTGCTACCAATGGAGAATTGCTTCTCATCTTGAATTGAGGTGAGTGGTTTTACACCAATAGAAACCATAAATTTCATACACAATAAAAGGGATATGATCCATTTTCTTATTTTTAGATAGTAAATGTAGTTCGTTTTTCCCTTCTATCCTATTTGATCATTGATATTTGAACATTGTCCTCTTTCCTTTGTTCTAGTTCATGATCTGAACGAGTCGCACATACACCCTAGTACATGTTCCTCGACGCTGAGGGCATCCCCGAAGCGCGGGGGATTTTGTGACATTTCTAATTGGCTGTCTTGTATTTCTAATAAGTTGTTTAATCGTTGGCATGTTGAATCATATACATAATGGACTGGTTTAGATCGATCCTAACCGGATGATTATGAATTACAATTACAATAGTAAATAAAAATCATAGAATATTAAACTCGGCAGGGTGAATTTTAAATCACGACTTGACGTGAAATTGAAATAAAGGCTATTGTCATTCAACCGCTACAAGATCAACAATTCCATAAGCTTGGGCTTCTGTTGCTGACATAAAAACATCTCTTTCCATGTCTTCGGATACAACCCATAAAGGTTTGCCCGTTCTTTGTACATAAACCCTTGTCAGGGTTTCACGTAGTTTCAGCAGTTCTCCCACTTCCAGGATGAATTCTCCCGTTGCTACTTCAGAAAAAGAACCAGCAGGTTGATGGATCATTACCCTGATGATATAAGATAATAAAAAGTTTCTCTATTTCGCACGATGAGGGGAAGATAAAAGAAAGATAAAAGAATAACAAGAAAAAAGATAGAATCGAACAACCGTACGGGCATTATGCATTGCATACGGCTCTACAATAAAATTGACCCTTACCTTCAAAAAATAGGATCGATTAGACCCCGATCGGTAAATGATCAACTTACCACCCTTCCTTTCGGAGGAATTCAAAAATACTATGATGGCTCCGTTGCTTTATATATTTATTATATTTTTTTGTCTGTGATTTGTCTGTCATTCAGCAATCCCAAAGTTGCTTTTTTGATCAAATAAACTAATGAAAAAAGAAAATTTTTTTTTTTTTCGCTCTATACTATAAATATTGTTAAGAGACCTCTGGTGTGAAAAAAAGTTTGTGACGCTGAACTGGACTTCCGATAATAAAATAGGAAATACCTTTTTCTCATATTACTCTCTCGATACATAATCTAATGTTTTGAAAACAGAATTTCTTATATCGAATTCAAAGTGCCATGCTATTATTACTTAATATTCATATTTCATATGGCGAAGGCATAGTCTTCTTTTTTCTCTCAAATAAAAGCCTCATTGGCGCCAAGCGTGAGGGAATGCTAGACGTTTGGTAATTTCTCCTCCTACCAGGATAAAGGATCCCATTGAAGCGGCTGATCCCATGCATATTGTATGTACATCTGGTTGCACAAATTGCATAGTATCATAAAGAGCGACCCCCGGTATTACCCATCCGCCAGGAGAGTTTATAAACAAATACAGATCTTTGGTATCATCCTCGATACTGAGATATATCATAAGACCAATAAGTTGATTTGAGATCTCACTATCAACCTCTTGACCT